GGGTTTACATATACTGATAATTGCTGTTATAATTGAAATAGGATTTTTTTCTTGAAAAATAAATACTGATTAGTTATGTCTCAATTTGGATTTTCTTATCTCATTAGGAAAAAACCAATTTTTTGAATTTTAATTGAAGAATCATTCGTGAATAGTTAATGGTTCCGATTTGTCCTGAATTTTAGCTTTTTTGACTGAAAATGCACGTTCGTTTTTTTCAATAGAAAATAAAAAAGTTTAGAACCCCCTTTTTAGTTTTTTGGGGGTATTCTCATCTATTTTTTGTATCAGTTTGGCGGCATGGCCGAGCGGTAAGGCGGGGGACTGCAAATCCTTTTTCCCCAGTTCAAATCCGGGTGTCGCCTGATCGACAAAATAGCTTATTCCGTTTTGTTGATATAAAACTTGACAATTTTTTTCCAGCAGAAGCAAGCGGGGGAAAGGGACTCTTGAGACTTCCTTGATTCTAAATTCTAAGCATCTGCAGGTTTTATTCTTTAAAATTCTATAAATCCTTACGTCTCGGATTCAAGAATTCAAGAAAGATTCTAGTAGTGAAAAGGAATCGGTAAATCTTGATATGATAGTCCTTCCACTACTAATGTAGTGTCTGTCTACTGACTGGGTCTTGAATTAGATTGGATAGGGATAGATATAGATCGGACAGGGAGTCGAATTCCATTTTTAATTGGGGAAGGGTCAAAAAAAAAACTTTGTATACAGACTCCTGAAAGTATATGAGCACTCCGGCATTTATTCAATATTAGTTAGATTGAATAGCTAATTGGCTTTCTTTTTTTTATTATTATTTCTTTTTCTGTTTCGAATTCTGTTTATAATTTATAAATTGAATATAAGAATCTATTTAGAATCTAAATATTAATATATTCAATTTATTATTTATTAAATTCAAAAAATTCAAATAAAAAAAGAAAGAAATTTAAAATATGAAATTCATATTCTAATTATATATTTATTATATATTTAGAATTCTATATTATATATATGAAATTCTATAATAAAATAAAAAATGATAAATTAGAATACTCTAATACTAATGTATAAATTAATAGAAATATATATTCTATATTAATAGAATTCTATATTAATAGAAATTAATATAGAAAATATTAAATATTAAATTATTAAATAAATAATATTATATTCATATTCTTATTCAAAAAAAAAAAAGAATATATTAATTAAATATTCTAATAAATTGAAAAAATGAAATAGAAATATTTATTAATCTATTAGATATTATTAAAAGATTTTAAATATTTATAAATTAATATTCTTTAAAAGATTTTAATAATATTTTTTTTTTATTTAAATTGAATTAAAAAGAAAAAAAAAAAGAATTCTTTTTGGCAACCTCTAGTGAAAGAATTTATTCGTCCGTCTCCCGATTGTTTTACAGAGACAATCGGGAGACGGTAAGGATTAGATTAAATGGAAATAAGAGTATGCGAAGTGATCTATCTTGATTCTATATATATTTTTTTTTTTATTTAATGAAATCGAGGACAACAAAATCAAAATAAAACATAAGTCTTATTATTCCTACCTGTTAGTTAGTAACTAACATTCATTCCCTTAATACTTCCAAGGGTATCTCCGGATATTTTGTTTGTACTTAATGTTTTCTGATTATACTAGAAATCATATAAGAACTTGTTAGGTGTTATAATTGGATTTATTGGATTCTTTCGTCAATGATGTTAGGCCAGAATCCCTTTTTGACTCTGTGCCAGTGATTCCACTATTATTTATTTTTAGTGAACAATAAAAAAAAATGAAATAATTCCTTCATATTGATAGAAATAGGAGACATAATTTACATGGATATAGTAAGTCTCGCTTGGGCTGCTTTAATGGTAGTCTTTACATTTTCCCTTTCCCTCGTAGTATGGGGAAGAAGTGGACTCTAAAAATACTACTAAGTGAGTTGAGGGAAAAAACTAAAATAAAAAACTGTATCCATTGTTTTATAGATGGGTTCTGAAATTTTATTTTTCTATTAAATAATGAATCCCATAATTAAAAAATTAAAAAATATCTGCATTTCGGAATTCTAGTTTATTCGAATGGAATAATGTATTCTATGGATAATATAGAAATAGAAAAGAAATAGAAAATACTCTTTCAATTAAACAAATATTTGACTTTTTCCCAGGTTTGTATTTTGAAAGTCAAGGTAATACAAATAATCGAAAACTTATTCCAACCAATTTTTTATTTATTTTTTTATCCCCCCCTTTTTTTCACTTTTTTTTTTTTCAAAGAGAAAAGAAATCCGTTTTTTATTAGTTATTAAGCGTAGATATTCTATAGGAAACAAAATAGACATAGTAGTTGTCTAAGGAAATACTACACATAATAAGATATTGCCGTTGCCTTAGGCGAGTCACATATTACGTGCTTATCGCTTGTTTTATTATTTGGTTTTTTATTTATTTGAGTTTCGAAATTGGATTTATGTTTTCATTTCATATCATGGTTCAAACGTTAAAAATCGGTTGGGTTTTACTAATATTTTTGAAATAGGAAAAAGTTTCCCATAGAACCCCTAGATCATCTGTTAACTATTTAATTTAATCAATTACTTCTTCGGAATGCTAAAAAGATTATTTGATTTTTTTTTAATATGATACCGGGATTGGTCTTGAAAATAATCAGAAATCTAGAAATTCGAATCGGACGAAAAAAAGTTGTCTTTTGATTATTTCAGATTGATTGGAACCAATACAAATCAAATAGATGAAACAAAAAGAAATTGGACGCTATGTGCATTACATATATGCGATTGACTAGATATATGAATATATGAAGATAGATATTGTAAATCGATTCATATTAAACCTCTATCTTTATAGAGTCAAACTTTATACACTACAATAATAGATGGTATGGGTATGGGGTAGAAAGAAATAAAATCTATTTCTTTCTACCATACTATACTATCCGATTTCATAGAATACTGCTGATTCTAGTCCGATCATTTCATTTAAGAGTAAGACGCAAAATTGAAATCTTTTTTCATTTTTTCTTCCATCATTGCATTGATAAGAACTAAGAAGTAAAGTTTAAGTCAAATTAATCACTTTGACTTACCGTTTTTACGTAAATTATAAGTAAGAAGGCAGTAGGAACTAGAATGAACAGTGCAGTAGCAATAAATGCGAGAATATTTACTTCCATAATCTCATCGTTAGATTTCTTTTTAATTCGCAATCAATAACTCGGGATTTAATCCCATAGAGATGATAAATCTTTCGTCGGTAAATTCAATGGTATAAATTACATCTCGATGATATCGAATCGGATCAATATCATGAATAACAATATCTGAACTATCAAATAGATTCATCGTCAAGAATTGAATAGTATAACATAGGAAGATCTTTTATCCATACCAAATTCAAAAATTTCTTTCTGATCCAATCAAAAAAAAATTCCTTTACTTTTTTTTTTTAATATTCTCATCCTTCGATTAGTAATAGGATAAACTTTGAATCCTAAAGTGTTCGATCAAAATCAAAGGAACTCCTTTTTTTGTATCGTGCAAATTCCATTTGTGTGTATGTGTTCGCTGTAAACATATTATATAGTACTATATCTTATTACACAGATCGGGATTAATCGAAAAAGCCAGGTCTAGTAGTACAGTATCTCTTTCTCTTGGAATCCTGAATACGACGCTACTAATAATTGTGTTAATCCACATATGTTTCTTTTCCATCAATCAGTATTAGTTGAAGAAATGGAAATTACCCTATTTGTTTGATGAGAAATGTGAAACGCAAAAAAAGAAAAAAAAAAGAGAGATCCCTGTTAGGAATGAGATTATGTTTGTTATTTTGACTCCCTTTCACAGAAGAAATGAATTGATGTATCTTTTTATTGGATTTCTATACATCGGGACTGACGGGGCTCGAACCCGAAGCTTCCGCCTTGACAGGGCGGTGCTCTGACCAATTGAACTACAATCCCAGGAAAAAAGTGTACAGCATGCATATTCTTACGATTTCATTCAAACCTTTTTCTATTTTGATTTTAGATTAGAATTGTCTTGTTCTAACTGGCAGAGGCGGGACTAATATATTGATATTGAGATTTTTATTTATATGGATATACACTTTAGCGAGATCTACACGGATTACTAGTAATCTGTTTGTTATTTCCAAATCGATTGAAGAAAATCAATCTTTCAATACAATAAATCAATGAAAATCAAAAAAGAGTCCCTTTTTATTTAGACTTTATACTTCCAGATCTTGATATGAATCTAGATCATTAGCAAGATCTGAATTTGTGGAAAAAATGCGTAATAAAATAAATAGTGGTAGGGATGTAGCAGATTTTGATTCTTGTGTATCAAAGTTCATTGGGCATTTCCGGAGAACAACAAACGGTTACATCATTTCATGGTGGATCGGCAAATTCTTGGGCCGAGCTGGATTTGAACCAGCGTAGACATATTGCCAACGAATTTACAGTCCGTCCCCATTAACCGCTCGGGCATCGACCCAGGAAAAAGAAATTGAAGTCCTTATTGATAATCCACGATCAACTTCCTTTCGTAGTACCCTAACCCTACCCCCAGGGGAAGTCGAATCCCCGCTGCCTCCTTGAAAGAGAGATGTCCTGAACCACTAGACGATGGGGGCATACTTGCCCAACCGCCATTATACTATGTTCATAGTATAGTATGAACAGTTTTTTGAAATTGTCAATATAATGGAATGATATGAAATGATATGACTCGATCAGAAAGATCTTTCCGTCTTTCAGAATTCCATAGAATTTTTAGATTCATCATTCTCATTTTTAAATTGTTCAGTCCAATCCCCACTCTAGAATTCTAAAAATAGAAAAAAAGTAATACGAAAGAGAGATAGGAGCCTTTCGGGGAATGATGGGTTTGCCGGAAAAGAAAAGGCGAGGGGGTTAAACTTCATTTCTTTCACTTTCATTGATTGTTAAGAAGGATTCGGTGG